GGAGGAGGAACGATATTAGACAACCCGCCCCCTTTCTTTTTTTTTTCACAAATAGGAAGTTTCGAATCCAATTCGGATATTAGAAGGATTACCATATATAACACAAAATTTCTCCGCCAATTCTTTCTAGTCGAGCCTCTCGGTCTGTCATTATACCTCGAGAAGTAGAAAGAATTACAATTCCGATCCCGCCTAAAATTCTAGGAATTCGTTGATAGTTAGAATAGATTCGTAGACCAGGCCGACTGATCCGTTTTAAATTTAAAATATTTCTATAAGGCCTTTTCCTATTCCTTCTATGTCGTAGGGTTAAAACCAAAAAATCCTTTTTGTTTTCTTGATGTTTTCTCACGTTTTCGATAAAACCTTCTCGTAAAAGTATTTTAACAATATTTTCAGTGATATTAGTAGATGCTATTCGAACCACTCTTTTTTTATCCATATCCGCATTTCGTATAGAGGTTATTATGTCAGCAATAGTATCCTTACCCATGATGAATTAAAATTCTTGGTGCTCCCAAATTTTGATATAATCAACATGCTTTTCTTGTTTTTTTACTTATTTGTTTATGAATATGAATTCTTAAAGGCATATGCATGAGACATAATCTATTAATTAATCTGAATCCATTTCTTAATCTCTTTCTTTCAAATACTTTACTCTAACCATATCATGGTCTCATTTTATAATACCTCCGGAGCTAATGAAACTATTTTAGTAAAATTTAACTGTCTCAATTCCCGGGCAATTGCACCAAAAACACGAGTTCCCTTTGGGTTTCCTTCTTGATCGATGACAACTGCAGCATTGTCATCATATCGTATTATCATACCGTTATCACGTTTGAGTTCTTTACAAGTACGTACAATTACAGCTCTGACCACTTCTGATCTTGCTAGGGGCATATTTGGCACTGCTTCTTTGATCACAGCAACAATAACGTCACCGATATGAGCATATCGACGATTGCTGGCTCCTATGATTCGAATACACATCAATTCTCGAGCCCCGCTGTTATCCGCTACATTCAAAAGGGTCTGAGGTTGAATCATATCATTTTTTTTATAATCTATTCTTTCAATGCAAAGGGCGAAGAAAAAAGAAATATTGTTTGTCCAAAAAAAGAAATCAGCACCTGCTATTGTTTTTTTTTTAATCCTCAAGACCTATTTCCTTTGATTATCCATTTTTATGCCAAAATAATGAATTGAGTTCGTATAGGCATTTTAGACGATGCTATTGAAATAGCCTTTCTGGCTATATTTTCTGTTACTCCACCCATTTCATAAAGGATTCGACCTGGTTTAACAACAGCTACCCAATATTCAGGGGATCCTTTCCCCGAACCCATACGTGTTTCTGCGGGTCTTACTGTAACCGGTTTGTCTGGAAATATACGTACCCATATTTTTCCACCACGTCGTGCATTTCGTGTCATTGCTCGTCGACCTGCTTCTATTTGTCTAGATGTGATCCAAGCAGGTTCAAGTGCCTGAAGAGCATATTTACCGAAAGAAATATGATTACCTCGATAAGATATTCCCTTCATTCTTCCTCTATGTTGTTTACGGAATCTGGTTCTTTTGGGGTTATAGTTGATGGTTGGTTCTGAATTCCATCTCTACTACAGAACTGGACGTGAGAGTTTCTTCTCATCCAGCTCCTCGCGAATAAGAAAACCTTCAACTTCTATATTATTCGTTTGTATATCTTGTTTTTTTAGATAACTAAACATATTAATATTTATATTTTAAATTTAAATATTGTATGACTTTTTATTTTTATAATGTTATAACGAATCTTTATTTTGTTTTGTCTTTTATTTTCTTCGATTGACCCAAATTTAGCAATCCAAGAAAATAAAGGTTTCGCAGGCGAATATTTACTCTTTTCATCGCTATTTCAGTTGTAGGGTTAGCTCTTGATTTTTCTTTTCCCAATAGATGAATATGAATGAATTAGTCTCTGGTTTGTTCCGCCATCCCGATCAATGAATCCGTTTTCAATAGATTTGGATTCATAGGTTCCATCGTTCCCATCGCTTCTTATTTAATGGTTAGGTCTGATTTCTACAATGGAGCTCATAATGAAATTTTTTCTTGAGTCAATCTTCTTAGTCTTTATTGGCTCGAAGCTCTTATTTTTTGATTTTATAAACAGATTCATTTAATTATGTACGAATCAGTATTGATGCTTTATTACACTGCCTTTTATGAGATGACTCATAGACCTTACATATTGGATGGAATTCTATATCATTGGTATTTTTCTCTCTCTTTCTTTCACCCTTCCTTTTATCCACACCTTTGTTCTCTATTTCGCTTTATAACTTAGAATTAGATTGATTTTTCTTTTGTTTATGCAAAAAATATTTCAGTTGCTACAATGATATGACCGATATATCATATCTTGACTGGTTCTTTGGATCCAGATAATGCGAAGTGATGAGTTGGTTATTAGTCCTATAGTTATTAGTTTATACTAGGAGGCTGGTCTTTT